GTTGCTGACATAAAAACATCTCTTTCCATATCTTCGGATATAACCCATAAAGGATTGCCCGTTCTTTGTACATAAACCTTTGTAAGGGTTTCGCGAAGTTTCAGTAGTTCTTCCGCTTCCAGGATAAATTCTCCCACTTGTGCCTCATAAAAAGAACTAGCAGGTTGGTGAATCATAACCCTGATAATATTGATATAACATCATACATGAACAGTTCTTTTATCTCGCACGATTGGGCTAAAGTAAGGGATCAAAAAAAAGAAGAAGAAAAAAAGAGAATTGAACAACCGTACAGGCATATTTTGTTCATTGCATACGGCTCTGCAATGGAATTGAATTTTTACTCCTTTCTATTCTATCGAAGAAAGAAATAGGATCCTTCCGATCCAAATCGTTGAATGATCCATTTACCACCCTTCCTTTCGTATCATAGGAAAAAAATACTATGATGGTTCTGTTGCTTTCCATATTTATTTCGTCTTTGATTTAGCAATTCCAAAGTTTCTTTTTGATACGATCAAAATAAGTAAAAGTGATCCTTTTTCCAATTTTAGGACTCTACATAAATATAAGTAACGAGACTTTTAGTGTGGAAGAAAAAAGGGTTTGTGACGCTGAAATGTACTCCCGACACATAAGATAAAATCGGAAATCACTTTTGTTTCATACTACTATTTCGATACAAAATTTCATGTTAGGAAAAAAATAATGGATTATTCATATCGAATTCGAAGTGCCATGCTATTATTACTTATTCTTTATATTCGATATGGCGAAGGCATAGTCTTATTCTTTTTTTTTTTCAATAAAAACTTCATTGGCGCCAAGCGTGAGGGAATGCTAGACGTTTGGTAATTTCTCCTCCGACCAGAATGAAAGATCCCATTGAAGCGGCTAATCCCATGCATATTGTATGTATATTGGGTGACACAAATTGCATAGTATCATAAATGGCTATTCCTGGTATTACCCATCCGCCGGGAGAGTTTATAAACAAATAAAGATCCTTAGTAGCATCTTCTATACTGAGATATATCATGAGACCAACAAGTTGATTCGAGATTTCACTATCAACCTCTTGCCCTAAAAAAAGTAATCTTTCTCGATGAAGTCGGTTGATTAGGACAAAACAAAATAGTATCCCTTACGAGCCGTACGTGCACCTTTGGATGCATACGGTTCAAAAATAAAATTGCGAAAAAAGAATCAATGTGTCGATTCCATTCCTATCTCTTTTTTTTTGTAACAGATTTCTGTTTTTCTAATGAAGGAGTTTTTCTTCTATCTTTATCAAAAAACATGAGTTTTGGCCCTTCCCTTAATAAAAAAAAAGAATTTACTGAACTTATTGAACTAACCTTTCATTGATGTATTGTTTCGTCGAGATTCAAATCACGATGTCATTTTCTTGTTCCTGAATTGAATGGGTCCTTTCAATTATTTTAGGTTCATGTTCTACTCCGGGGAAAGATCTGTCCGAATTCTATTTGCACATATAGGGCAAATAATCTCAGTACCACCTCTTTTTGCTATGACTTTTTTTTTCAATTTCATGCCTTCCCCAAACTATTCAATGGGCTCATCATACTGGTTAGCAGGGCAATTTCAGATTGCCCTTAAAATAAATATAAGAATCGTCTATGATACAAGTGGTAATCGTACATATATTACCATTACCAATTTGGTATTTTCTGAACGGAGCCTGGATACTTTATTAGTCCAAGTCAACCATAAATTCTTCTAATTGATAATAGTTATCCTCAATATCAATTGATCTAATTTCACTTCACACTCCGAATGATTGATGGTTCAATCAATACAATATTTTATTTCTTGGTCGAAACGTAGGATATCTCGATCGGGGGAGAAAACGGGGAAATCCCGTATGACCCAATATGTTTGACAAGTCGCACTATACGTCAACCCAAACTGCATCTTCCTCTCCAGGACTCCGAAAAGGTACTTTTGGAACACCAATGGGCATTAAATTTAAGAAACAAATTAAGTACTATACTTCACTTTAATATGGAAACGTAAGAATGGGTTTATTGTCTTCATCATTTTTTTCTGTATATTCTATATTTATACATAGATTGAAGGTTGATATGGGAAGACAAAATAAATACAAATTTTAACGAACAGATACGCCGATCGTTCGAATAATGAATTAAGTATCTGTGCATTCCTTCCCCTAAAATGGGACCAATCCTCCCATTGCGTATTGGTACTTATCGAGTATAGAATAGATCTGTTTCTCTTTGTTCTTACGAACAGAATTCCTCCGTTTTTTTCAACGGAATAGAATAAATAGTAACCCTTTCTCATACGGAATCCACTGAAAAGGTTAGGCACATAGTATAAGTTTCAATGCGATAAAGTTACATAGTAACCATTTTTCTTTACTAAAGGGGTATTTCAATGGGTTTGCCTTGGTATCGTGTTCATACTGTTGTATTGAATGATCCTGGTCGATTGCTTTCTGTCCATATAATGCATACAG